TCGTTCTCTATTTTTATTTGAGACGGTCCTGAGGAAAGGGATTTTGTTTCCACCGAGCTAAAAAAACAGGTCGATGCCTCTAGTAAACCAGAGTCATCATTTAATAGCTATTTTTATTCAATTTTGTATTTGTAAAGCAAAAATTGAAGTAAAGCAAAAATTGAAGATTTAGTTACGATTAGAAACCTACTTGCTATCTTTATCCATGGATCCTTTACTCATACTGATTCAATTGGAAGTATTAATCCAATTCCAAAATTATGTTTCGTAATTTCATAATCCAATTTGTCACTTTCTAAGTGATCCTTGGATACAAATCACGAGAATGTATATTTTTTCTCGAATCCGTGATTGAGAGGTAAAGGATTAAATCCTTTTCTTTTTTCAAATAAAGTTTTTGGTCGGAATACGAATCAAACCGAAAACAAAGACCCTTTAACTATCAAAGGGTTAAAAAAACGAATCACACTTTTACCACTAAACTATACCCGCTACAATTCGATTATTGTATACAACTGGACCTTTTGTCGAACCGGAAAATGGGTATAATAAGATGGGATCATCAAAGAATCCAAAAATTTAGCGTATTTACCCTCTTTTTTTTTTCGTTTTCGCGGATGGAAATAGTCCTTCTTCTTTTTTTGTTCGTGCTTGAATATTGCCTATTCCCTTTTTTATATATTTTATATTTATATATATATTTTATATTTATATATTTATTTTATATTTATATATTTATTTTATATTTATATATTTATATTTATAATATATTTATATAATACTAACTTTATAATATATATATAATAAAGTTTATATAATACTGTATTTATATATATAATATATATAAATATATAATACTATATAATATATATATAAAATACTAAAAATACTAAAAATACTAAGCATTTTTGTTTTCAAATCAGATAAATGAAAAATTATCATTATTCTTCTATAATTAGTTGGAACAAAACAAAAAGAGGCCCGGCTGGGTACTGACCAGACCAGGCCGTGTCAATAACAATAAGAAGGGTCTTTCGAACAAAATACGAAGGGGTCGCTTTTGGTTTTCTTTATATTGTTGGCACTTTCGAGCCCTTCTCTTTATTTATTCTTTATTTATCGAAAAAAAATTACTGATAAAAATGGTACATATCTATATAATAGAGAAAGAAATACTCCTTATTTTTTTTATGTGTAATCTAACCCAATTTTCAATTAGGAGAGATGGCTGAGTGGACTAAAGCGGCGGATTGCTAATCCGTTGTACGAGTTATTCGTACCGAGGGTTCGAATCCCTCTCTTTCCGCTTCCCTTGATGACTTTATTTATTTATTTATTTCAAATTTGGCATTTTTATATAAACAAAAAATCCGAAGAAAATAGAAAAGAAAAACCCTTATTCTTCGCGCCCAGGATTACGTCCAGGATCATTAGATAGGAATCCAAAGATGAAGAGAGAAACAAAAAATATCACTACTGTGTAAACGAAGAGTTTGAGAGTAAGCATTACACAATCTCCAAGATAATTAAAAAAAAAAGAGAATAGATCCTCCATTTTTCTACCACATATCCTATTTGGATATCAAGAGCCGAGTTTCTTTCTAGAAAAAATAACGAACTTTCGAGGAAATCTAGGAAATTTGTAAGAAATTTTTCAATTTAAATAATTTATTAAATAATTTAGATTTTAGATATTTTAGATTAAGGATCTTATCGAAAACTTACAGCAGCTTGCCAAACAAAAGCTAAGAGAAAAAAGAACACGGGTATGACTGGCATAACATCTACGATTGGGTTCAAAAAAGCGTAGGCCTCGGGCAATTTTCCGAAGAAAAAACTACTTGAATAAAAGGCAGAATTAAGACAGATACAGATCAAACTAAAGATATTAAGCATAACAGACATTTTGTTCTTGGAGATAATTGCATTTTGATTGAATTATTGATATGATATAAGGAAAAAGGGGAAAATTTAGGTAGACAAAAAATCCTTCTTTTCTTTTGAACTCACCCAATCAAAAATCCTCCAATTCTCAAAAGAGAATAGAGGAAATCATACTTTCATACAATATCTTAATTGAATTATATCTAATGATCAATAAATTAAGTTTAATTCTATATAATTCTATATTAATCCATATAATTAATCTATATTAATAAATAAATAGATAATTAATCTATATTAATAAATAAATAGAATTCTATATTAATTATATTATTAATTATATTAATAAAAAAAATCCTAGTAATAATCTAAATATCTATAGAATAAATTAGATTGGAGTTGACAAATAACGAATACTGTAATATAATTTACTATTAAATAGTACTATTTTTTTTTACTAAGTAAAATTTATAATTATACTTTAGTAGTATGGTTACTTTCTTAGTATCGTTTAGTAGTATCGAAAGTAGTTTCGAATAGAAACCTAAATGGGGCGTGGCCGAGTGGTAAGGCAACGGGTTTTGGTCCCGCCATTCGAAGGTTCGAATCCTTTCGTCCCAGAGCATATTCATTATCTTAGAATAGAATAAAGATTTTGTTGAATGGGGTAACGTCTAATATTAGCTGGAATTTCTTTCTTTTTTTTTATCTTTTATGCATGAATCATATCTTTTTTACACAAACTGAATTGAATCGCGTACAAATGACACGCAAATGTAATTGACTCTATTTCTGATCCAGGTAAATTGGGAACATCGGTTCCCAGAGTTGGAATTTAAAAAAAAGGGGGTCTTTTCATCCTATGCTCCATCCCATCTTGTTTCGGGAAGTTAGTTATTTAGAAAAACATTCCGTCCCATATTGATTTTCTATTTTATCAATATTTTGATTTTCAACGATCCTATCTATTATTTCGTATCCTAGAAACTATATTTTTAGGAATTTTTATTTTTATATAGATTTATTAATTCTAACTATTTTGGTACTAATGAAATTCATTCAAAGCCGATAGGATTAATTCTCCTAAGGGGTTAGACTAAAATAAAAAAAAAGGAGCAACTTAATTTGGACTTGTTGGGATTTGTACCTAGCCAGTCCGCATCCCCGAGCATAATTCCCATTTTTTTCTCTTATGTCCCATTAGTCCTGTAGTACCCCGGGGGCGAATACATTAACCGAAGATATTAAAATTTCTGTGTCTGCCTGAATTGCATTAACAAAAATCAAATTATAAAATTATATATGTAATTATATATCTATCCGAATCCGATGTATTTTCTTTGAATAAGTATTTCGTGTTTGGCCCTAATAAATAATTGTAAATTTATGTAACACTAAAAAGGGGGTGTTTTATGTTTTATATCTTTTATTCTCTTTTATTCACTTTCTATTCTATTATGTATGGATATTATATTATGTATGGAAAGATTCGATTAGCGAAATCTTGCTGACCTACACAGCTTAAACAAAATAAAAAAAAAAACGAGGAAATGTTTAAGGTATATGTATCCTTCTATTCTATTTTTGTGAAAAAGGTTTTTGACCCCCTCGATTTTGAATTTAAAAATGAAAATATTTAACCCTAACTTTTAATCTATTATTAAATATATTATTAAATATAAATTCTTTTTCATTTTAAATTAAGAGGACTTGCTAAAACTTATTCAGAAACTTCTTTACCGATTTGTAGCTATATTCTTTATTTACCGATCTATAGCTATATATAAAATCTCTCTTCTATATTCTAAAGAACATTATAGAACAAAGGGATATAGGTTATGATGTCTACAAACCAATGACTATTCATGATTCCATAATTGAATCAATTCCATACTGGTTCCAAATTAGAGGGATGTTATGGTAAAACTTCGTTTGAAACGATGTGGTAGAAAGCAACGTGCGACTTGAAGGACACGATCCATTGTGGATTCTTTCTTATATCCACCATTTTCAATTTCTATAGGAATGAGGGTGCTCTTGTCTTCGACATCCGTTGGTAACCTAAATAGTCCACGATGGAGCTCGAGTAGAAAGTATTAATTCATTTCTCAGGACAAGAATCTAGGGTTAATGCAAATCAATAAATTGGAGCAACTTCGTGAATATATCTTCGATATAGAAATGGAAGGGATCCCATTCGAGCAAGTTTCCAATTCAAAAGGAAAATTTCTTGGAATTAATCAAACCCTTTCGATCCAAAGTGTATCACGCGGGAATCTATTGTCCGTAGGATTCTTTGATAGAAGGAAATAAAAAAAAGGGGTATGTTGCTGCCATTTTGAAAGGATTAAGAAGGACCGAAGTAATGCCTAAACCCAATGATTTAAAACAAAGATAAAGGATCCCAGAACAAGGAAACACCGTTTTAATCGTCTCACTAACTGGGCCAGACTTAAGAATCCAAATAGATTTTAACCGAGACAAACAAAAAAGGGGGTAAAGACCACTCAATAAACGAAAGATTCTCTTTTGAATTATTGGAGAGTTATCTAACTTGAGTTATGAGTAAGAATGGTTTTTTTTTATAAAAGAAGAAGAAAAAACAGACTTAAACTCCAGTCTAATTGATTTGATGATTTTATAGAACCTTTTGTCATTTATGGAATTTATTCGAATTCCATACCATAGATAAAACTTCAAATCCAATTCTTTTTTTTTCTCGAGCCGTACGAGGAGAAAACTTCCTATACGTTTCTAGGGGGGGTGTATTGTTCATCTACATCTATCTCAATGAGTTGTCTATCGAATCGTTGCAATTGATGTTCGATCTCGAAGAGAAGGAAAAGATCTTCAGAAACTAGGTTTTTATGATCCGATAAAGAATCAAACTTATTTAAATGTTCCCGCCATTCTCTATTTCCTTGAAAAAGGGGCTCAACCTACAGGAACTGTTCAGGATATTTTAAAAAGGGTGGGGGTTTTTAAGGAATTTTATTCTAATCAAACGAAATTCAATTAAGGATTAAGGAAATACAAAAAAGGGGGGCAGTTATTTGTATATAACTTTGGATAACCTTTCTCTACTCTTTTTTATTACCCCCCCCCTTTTTTCCTTT